CGAATTCTTATCGATACTGGAACTCAGAGGATAGGAGGGAAAGTCGATTTATGGATGGAATCAAATACGCAGTATTTACAGAAAAGAGTCTTCGTTTATTGGGAAAGAATCAATATACTTTTAATGTCGAATCGGGATTCACTAAGACAGAAATAAAGCATTGGGTCGAGCTCTTCTTTGGTGTTAAGGTAGTAGCTGTGAATAGCCATCGACTACCCGGAAAGGGTAGAAGAATGGGACCTATTCTGGGACATACAATGCATTACAGACGTATGATCATTACCCTTCAACCGGGTTATTCTATTCCACTTCTAGATAGAGAAAAGAACTAAAGGAGAATACTTAATAATACGGCGAAACATTTATACAAAACACCTATCCTGAGCACACGCAAGGGAACCGTAGACAGGCAAGTGAAATCCAATCCACGAAATAAATTGATCCATGGACGGCACCGGTGTGGTAAAGGTCGTAATGCCAGAGGAATCATTACCGCAAGGCATAGAGGGGGAGGTCATAAGCGCCTATACCGTAAAATCGATTTTCGACGGAATCAAAAAGACATATCTGGTAGAATCGTAACCATAGAATACGATCCTAATCGAAATGCATACATTTGTCTCATACACTATGGGGATGGTGAGAAGAGATATATTTTACATCCCAGAGGGGCTATAATTGGAGATACTATTGTTTCTGGTACAAAAGTTCCTATATCAATGGGAAATGCCCTACCTTTGAGTGCGGTTTGAACTATTGATTTACGTAATTGGAAGTAACCAATTAGGTTTACGATGAAACCTAGAAATCGATCACTGATCCAATTTGACTACCTCTACGGGATAGACCTCAACAGAAAACTGTTGAGTAACGGCAGCAAGTGATTGAGTTCAGTAGTTCCTCATAGAAAATTATTGACTCTAGAGATATGGTAATATGGAGAAGACAAAATTGTTTGAAGCACGCACAGAACCGGAAGCGCCCCTTGTTTCAAAGAGAGGAGGACGGGTTATTCACATTTAATTTGATGGTCAGAGGCGAATTGAAAGCTAAGCAGTGGTAATTAAGACCCCCGGGTGAAAATAGGGATGTCTCCTACGTTACCCATAATATGTGGAAGTATCGACGTAATTTCATAGAGTCATTCGATCTGAATGCTACATGAAGAACATAAGCCAGATGACGGAACGCGGAGACCTAGGATGTAGAAGATCATAACATGAGCGATTCGGCAGATTTGGATTCCTTTTCCATATATCCACTCATGTGGTACTTCATCATACGATTCATATAAGATCCATCTGTCTAGAGATCGTCATATACATCTAGAAAGCCGTATGCTTTGGAAGAAGCTTGTACAGTTTGGGAAGGGGTTTTTTGAGAAAAAAGAAGAATCTACTTCAACCGATATGCCCTTAGGCACGGCCATACATAACATAGAAATCACACGTGGAAGGGGTGGGCAATTAGCTAGAGCGGCGGGTGCTGTAGCGAAACTGATTGCAAAAGAGGGTAAATTGGCCACTTTAAGATTACCATCTGGGGAGGTCCGTTTGGTATCCCAAAACTGCTTAGCAACAGTCGGACAAGTGGGTAATGTTGGGGTGAACCAAAAAAGTTTGGGTAGAGCCGGATCTAAGTGTTGGCTAGGTAAACGCCCCGTAGTAAGAGGGGTAGTTATGAACCCCGTGGACCACCCCCATGGCGGCGGTGAAGGGAAAGCCCCTATTGGTAGAAAAAAACCCACAACCCCTTGGGGTTATCCAGCGCTTGGAAGAAGAACTAGGAAAAGGAAAAAATATAGTGATAGTTTTATTCTTCGTCGTCGTAAGTAAATACGTAACTAGGAATATGGAAAATTGCATTGCAATAATGCGATGGGCGAACGACGGGAATTGAACCCGCGCATGGTGGATTCACAATCCACTGCCTTGATCCACTTGGCTACATCCGCCCCTTATCCAGCTAAGGGATTTTCTATTTTTTCCACTCATCATTATTCTATTTATTCTGACCTCCATACTTCGATCGAGATAGTGGACATAGGATGCCACTCTTTAAAATAAAAAAAAGGAGTAATCAGCTGTGACACGAAAAAAAACGAATCCTTTTGTAGCTCGTCATTTATTGACAAAAATCGAAAAGGTCAATATGAAGGAGGAGAAAGAAACAATAGTAACGTGGTCCCGGGCATCTAGCATTCTACCCGCAATGGTTGGCCATACAATCGCGATTCATAATGGAAAGGAACATATACCTATTTACATAACAAATCCTATGGTAGGTCGCAAATTGGGGGAATTCGTGCCTACTCGGCATTTCACGAGTTATGAAAGTGCAAGAAAGGATACTAAATCTCGTCGTTAACTGAATTCAGAATAGAAAGATTCAGAATAAACAAAATTTATAGGATTCAAATAAAGTAAAGGTAGGCGGGGAATAACCTTATTTATGACAAGTTTCAAATTGGTAAAGTATACCCCTAGGATAAAGAAGAAGAAGAATGGGCTACGGAAACTCGCAAGAAAAGTTCCAACTGATCGTTTACTTAAGTTCGAACGAGTTTTCAAAGCACAAAAACGCATACATATGTCTGTTTTCAAAGCACAAAGAGTTCTTGATGAGATTCGATGGCGCTACTATGAAGAAACCGTTATGATACTGAACCTCATGCCTTATCGAGCATCTTATCCCATCTTAAAGTTGGTTTATTCGGCAGCAGCAAATGCTACTCATTATAGGGATTTCGACAAAGCGAATTTATTCATAACAAAAGCCGAAGTCAATAGGAGTACTATTATGAAAAAATTCAGACCTCGGGCTCGAGGACGTGGTTATCCTATAAAAAAAACCATGTGTCATATAACAATTGTACTAAATATAGTAAAGAAATCTAAATAACCTTTAGATCAACCTAAGATTTCGATTCCCAGTAAAAAAAAAATACAATAGAAAAATATGGGACAAAAAATAAATCCACTCGGTTTCAGACTTGGTACAACCCAAAATCACCATTCTTTTTGGTTCGCACAACCAAAAAATTATTCTGAAGGTCTACAAGAAGATAATAAAATACGGAATTGTATCAAGAACTATATACAAAAGAATAGGAAAAAAAGCTCGAATAGAAAAATAGAATCAGACTCAAGTTCCGAAGTAATTACACATATAGAAATTCAAAAAGAAATCGATACAATTCACGTTATAATCCATATTGGATTCCCAAATTTATTAAAGAAAAAAGGAGCAATCGAAGAATTAGAGAAAGATATCCAAAAGGAAGTGAATTCTGTAAACCAGAGACTTAATATTGCTATCGAAAAAGTTAAAGAACCTTATAGACAACCTAACATTCTTGCGGAATATATAGCTTTCCAATTAAAAAATAGAGTTTCATTCCGAAAGGCAATGAAAAAAGCCATTGAATTAACTAAAAAAGCGGATATAAAGGGAGTCAAAATCAAAATTGCAGGTCGTCTAGGAGGGAAAGAAATTGCACGTGCCGAATGCATCAAAAAGGGTAGACTTCCCCTCCAAACAATTCGCGCTAAAATTGATTATTGCTGCTATCCAATTCGAACTATCTATGGAGTATTAGGTGTAAAAATTTGGATATTCATAGAAGAAGAATAACTAACCCTGTCTTCTCATTCTGGCCAGTGATAGAATAAAAAAGCTAAGAACCTTATTTTTCCAAAAATTCCTGAAAAAAGAAGAAATTATACCTCTTTCTATAAGATTTAATGAAAATTGATAAATCTTTTAATATAATTGCTATGCTTAGTGTGTGACTCGTTAGGTTTTCTTTAGGGGCAAAAATGGAAATTCAAAAAAAAAATTGACCGAAGCCTACTAAAAATAGAAAAAACTTAGTAATTAAATATAGAAAATTAACCAATAACCAACCTATTGCTTCGTATTGTCGAGATCCTAACTAAGAAACAGTCACTATGTGAATAAATACATCTATCATAAATGAATGGATCTATCATATAGTTGTAGCAACTGCATTTTTTCTCTAAAAAAGAAACCTGATTCTAGGTTGTAAAACAAAACTAAAGGGATGTGGATAAAAGGAGGGATGATAGATAGAAGGAAGAAGAATAAGAAAGATATAAGATTCCAATGTGTATGGTCTATGAATTACATCATAAAAGGCAATGTTATAAAGCATCAATATAATAAAATAATAAAAAAAAAAGAGAGAAGTTTAATGTTCACCAAAACAACTCACTTTATCTTTCCTTTGAAATCATAATTTCGAAACAATAAATAAAAATTTAAAGCAATAATAAAGAGCAGCCCAGGTTAATAAAACTGAGAGAATTAACTCGGAAAGTTTGGAAGCTCCATTGCAGGATTCAAACCTAACCATTAAAGGAGAAGCTGTGGGAACGACAAAACCTATGACTGCATAGGATTGATTTTATTGAAAAGAATCCTAATACTTCATTGGGTGGGATGGCGGAACAAACCAAAAAAATTGCTTTATTTGTTAAGGTTATAAATTAACAAATAAGACAAGAAAGAGTAAATATTCGCCCGCGAAATCCTTATTGGATTCGAATACTTTACTATGATTCAATAAGGGTAAAAATAAGGATATTCTAAAAAAAAAAAAAAGATTACATTATCTACAAATATAGAATTTGGATATATTCTAGATCTTTTTTCTTGACTATATATTTAAGAAATTCAAAATAAAAAAAAAAACACACAATTCTATTATATATTGATGTGGATCTATCCGTAATATTTTAAAATATTATGGAATTAGAGAAATTTGCACGCTTTCTCATTTCATTCGCGAGGAGCTGGATGAGAAGAAACTCTCATGTCCAGTTTTGTAGTAGAGATGGAACTAAAAAAAAACCATCGACTATAACCCCAAAAGAACTAGATTTCGTAAACAACATAGAGGAAGAATGAAGGGAAAATCCTGCCGAGGCAATCGTATTTGTTTTGGTAGATATGCTCTTCAAGTACTTGAACCCGCTTGGATCACAGCGAGACAGATAGAAGCAGGACGAAGAGCAATGACACGATATGCACGTCGTGGTGGAAAACTATGGGTACGTATATTTCCCGACAAACCTGTTACAATAAGACCCACAGAAACACGTATGGGCTCAGGAAAAGGATCCCCCGAATATTGGGTAGCCGTTGTTAAACCAGGCCAAATACTTTATGAAATGAGCGGAGTATCTGAAACTGTAGCTAGAGCAGCTATCTCCATAGCTGCTAGTAAAATGCCCATACGAAGTCAATTTCTTAAATTAGAGATATAGAACCCTCAAAAGGAGTATTGAAGATAAAAAACCCCTGGTTTTTCCTTCTGGAAAGACAATATTTCTTTCATCCCTTTGCAGTGAATGAAATAACAAATTGAAATCCAAATAATATGATTCAACCCCAGACCCTTTTAAATGTAGCGGATAACAGTGGAGCTCGAAAATTGATGTGTATTCGAGTCATAGGCGCTGCTGGTAATCAGCGATATGCTCGTATTGGTGATGTTATTGTTGCTGTAATCAAAGACGCAGTGCCCCAAATGCCTCTAGAAAGATCCGAAGTAATTCGAGCTGTAATTGTACGTACATGTAAAGAATTCAAATGTGAAGACGGTATAATAATACGCTATGATGACAATGCAGCAGTTATCATTGATCAAAAAGGAAATCCAAAAGGAACTCGAGTTTTTGGCGCGATTGCCGAGGAATTGAGAGAATTGAATTTTACTAAAATAGTTTCATTAGCTCCTGAAGTATTATAAATACTAGTAGACGAGATATAGATCAAAGAAAAAATTAGTAGATTGTGTTTTACGTATATGCTTTAAAATCCAAAATTAAAAGAAAAGGGAAAACATGTTGATTATCTAAAAATTAGGAGGAACCTAGAATTAGAGTCTTATGGGCAAGGACACTATTGCTGATTTACTAACCTCTATAAGAAACGCAGACATGAGTAAAAAAGGAACTGTTCGAGTAATATCTACAAATATTACCGAAAACATTGTTAAAATACTTCTACGAGAGGGTTTTATTGAAAGTGTTCGGAAACATCAAGAAAGTAACAGATATTTCTTGGTTTCAACTTTGCGACATCAAAAGAAAAAAACTAGAAAGGGAATATATAGAACTAGAACCTTTTTAAAGCGTATCAGCCGACCTGGCTTACGAATTTATGCTAACTATCAAGGAATTCCTAAAGTTTTGGGCGGAATGGGAATTGCTATTCTTTCTACTTCTCAAGGTATAATGACAGATCGAGAAGCTCGACTAAACAGAATTGGGGGAGAAGTCTTATGTTATATATGGTAATGGCCCCGCCTATAGTACCCGAATTCTATCTCGAACTTCCTATTTTGAAAATAAAAATAGAAAAATAGGAGAAAAAATATGACAGAAAAAAAAAATAGGAGAGAAAAAAAAAACCTGAGAGAAGCAAAAGTTACTTTCGAAGGTTTAGTTACGGAAGCCCTACCCAACGGAATGTTCCGAGTTCGCTTAGAGAATGACACCATCATCCTGGGCTATATTTCAGGAAAAATCCGGTCCAGTTCTATACGAATACTGATGGGGGATAGGGTCAAAATTGAAGTAAGTCGTTATGATTCAAGCAAGGGACGTATAATTTATAGACTTCCCCATAAGGATTCGAAGCGTACTGAAGACTCGAAGGATACTGAAGATTTGAAGGATACCAAAGATTCAAAGGATTAAGTTTTTCTAGGATAATAAATTCCAAATTTCAAAATTTAAGTGAAGAGGCTGCTTATTTTTTTTCCAAAAGAGTAAATTCATAGTTTAAGAAAGGAATACCTAAATATGAAAATAAGAGCTTCCGTTCGTAAAATTTGTACAAAATGTCGACTAATTCGTAGGCGTGGGCGAATTAGAGTCATTTGTTCCAATCCGAAGCATAAACAAAGACAGGGGTAATCTTTCGAAAAAGGAGCTTTCCTTTCTAAAAAGTAAAAAAAGTACCCACAAAAATGTCCAAATTCAAAAAAAATTAAAGTAAAGGATATATTTAACCCTGAAACGGATATCTTTGTATTTTTTTTCTTTTTGTTATTTCTAACTCATATTTATGAGATAATAAAATATGACAAAAGCTATACCAAAAATAGGTTCACGTAAGAAAGTGCGTATTGGTTTGCGTAGGAATGCCCGTTTTAGTTTACGCAAGAGTGCACGTAGAATAACAAAAGGAGTTATTCATGTTCAAGCCAGTTTCAACAATACCATTATAACTGTTACAGACCCCCAAGGTCGGGTGGTTTTCTGGTCCTCTGCAGGTACTTGTGGATTCAAAAGCTCAAGAAAAGCATCACCCTATGCCGGTCAAAGAACAGCAGTAGATGCTATTCGTACAGTGGGTTTGCAACGAGCAGAAGTTATGGTAAAAGGGGCTGGTAGCGGAAGAGATGCCGCATTACGAGCCATTGCTAAAAGTGGTGTACGGTTAAGTTGTATACGCGATGTAACACCTATGCCGCATAATGGATGTCGACCTCCTAAAAAAAGACGTCTGTAAAAGAATGAAACTGATTTCAAGAGAAATAAATGAGTCAATAATCAAATAAATACTAGTCTATTATGGTTCGAGAGGAGGTAACAGGATCCACCCAAACACTACAGTGGAAGTGTGTTGAATCAAGAGTAGATAGTAAACGTCTTTATTATGGTCGTTTCATTCTGTCCCCACTTAGAAAAGGTCAAGCAGATACTGTCGGTATTGCCTTGCGAAGAGCTTTACTTGGAGAAATCGAAGGAACATGTATCACACGCGCAAAATTTGGGAACGTGCCACACGAATATTCTACAATAGTAGGTATTGAAGAATCCATACAAGAAATTTTACTAAATTTGAAAGAAATTGTATTGAGAAGTAATCTCTATGGAGTTAGGGACGCATCAATTTGCGTCAAAGGTCCTAGATACATAACCGCTCAAGATATAATCTTACCCCCTTCCGTAGAAATCGTTGATACGACACAACCTATAGCTAACTTGAGAGACCCTATTGATTTCTGTATTGAGTTACAGATAAAGAGAGATCGCGGATATCATACGGAACTCAGAAAGAACTCTCAAGATGGAAGTTATCCTATAGATGCTGTATCCATGCCTGTTCGAAATGTGAATTATAGTATTTTTTCTTGTGGAAATGGAAATGAAAAACACGAGATACTTTTTCTCGAAATATGGACGAATGGAAGTTTAACCCCTAAAGAAGCACTTTATGAAGCTTCTCGTAATTTGATTGATTTATTTCTTCCTTTTCTACACGCAGAGGAAGAAGGCACTAGTTTCGAAGAAAAGAAAACCAGGTTTACTCCACCCCTTTTAACCTTTCAAAAAAGATTCACTAATCTAAAGAAAAACAAAAAAGGAATTCCATTGAATTGTATTTTTATTGATCAATTAGAATTGCCTTCTAGAACGTATAATTGTCTCAAAAGGGCCAATATACATACACTATTGGACCTTTTGAGTAAGACTGAAGAAGATCTTATGAGAATTGAAAGCTTTCATATGGAAGATAGAAAACTTATATGGGCCACTCTAGAGAAGCATCTCCCAATTGATTTACCTAAGAACAAGTTCTTACTTTAAATCCATTAAAATTGTTTTCCTCCTTTTCTTTTTCGAGTTAGAATAAAAAAATAAAAAAAAACAATTTTGTATTTTTGGCACAATCTATATTTTCGCGAAATGGATCATAATAAAATAGATTTTAGGTATCTAGGGAAGATTCACTTGGAGGTAACTATTTCCTAGATACCCATGCAGGGGACTTCACGGTTGAAGGAATCAACCTGAAAAATCCCTAAAAAAGGCCTAAAGTTAAGGATTTATCAATGGGTAATGTTGCTCCAATACCTAACCAAAGAGCTACTGCAGTACCGATTAAAAAAACGGTCGTAGCTACTGGGCGACGAAATGGATTTTGGAATTTATTGACATTCTCTAGAAAGGGTACTGTTAATAAACCTGTTGGAACAGAAACCATTAAGAGAACGCCCAATAACTTATTGGGTACTGTACGAAGTATTTGAAATACAGGAAAGAAGTACCACTCGGGTAATATTTCCAGAGGAGTTGCAAACGGATCCGCCGGTTCCCCAATCATTGATGGCTCGAGAACCGCTAAACCTACATTACATGCAATAGTACCTAGAATTACTACTGGAAAAATGTATAAAAGATCGTTTGGCCATGCGGGTTCCCCGTAATAATTATGTCCCATCCCTTTAGCTAATTTTGCTCTTAATACAGGATCATTTAAGTCAGGTTTCTTTGTTATTGGGATAGGTGAATTCTTTAGGATCCATCCCCCAAAGGAACCGGACATGAGAATTTTTCATCATCCGGCTCGAGCAAGAATGAAAGAAATAAGAACGTGGAGGATCCACAATAGAATAGGTTATATAATGACTCAATGACTCAAGATAAGAAAAGCTTTATCAGATTATCTTTTCCGAAGTTTCGCCAATAACTACTCATTGAAAAGAATCCTATTCTTATGCGTAAATGCTCAATATCCAAGTGGGCTTAGAAATTTGATCATGATCAATTGCTTTGTGGATTATCTCTTGATTAGTTGGTGTTTATCCCCTCAATATCGCAAGTTTCTTACGCCCAAACAAAGTATTTACTTGTTACTAATAAAAAATTAAAAAGTTTAGCCTACTTTCTTCCTTAGATCCCTTCTTTTACTCCGATAATATTGCGGATCGAAATCGATGCAAAGAAAATGAATGCATTTCCATACTATAAAAAAAGTAAGTGTAATAAATATAGAATTGGATCATATCACATGACTTATTCCATTTATACTCTACGGGATCTTACGGAGCCTGTTCATGGATGACATGATTGGGGTATGATCATAGAAAAAATTCTCCTCGAGTGAACCAGCCTATCCTTGCTAGATAGGGGACTTACGTGTTGATTGGATGCGGAGACACCTTTGGTTGTGAATTCTAATGTGGCAGATCCAATTCTCTATCTGCATGGCCAAATCAATAATTCAAGTCACACACTCCCATAATCCGCCTTATTTTCTTTCGTAAAATTAACTTCAACTATTTGTATCAACAAAATACTTCAGAGTTGAAGAGAAGTATCCAAATGACATGTCTTATTTTACAATAACCCATGTTTGTAGCAATGAAATACCACAACCTACCCGATATGATATATGAGAATTCGAATTTTCTATGATATGCCTTCCCTATAAAGGACCAGAAATACCTTGCTTACGTATCATTGGAAAGTGCATTAACATAAATACGGCAGTAAGCAGAGGCAGTACAAAGGTATGTAAACTATAAAAACGAGTCAAAGTGGATTGCCCCACACTAGCACTTCCACGTAATAACTCCACTAAAGGGGATCCTATTACCGGAATCGCTTCAGGTACACCTGTCACAATTTTTACTGCCCAATAACCGATTTGATCCCAAGGTAAAGAATAGCCAGTTACACCAAATGATGCAGTCAATACAGCCAAAACCACACCTGTGACCCAAGTTAATTCACGGGGTTTTTTAAATCCACCTGTGAGATACACGCGAAATACGTGCAGGATCATCATTAGAACCATCATACTTGCTGACCATCGATGAACTGATCGAATTAACCAACCAAAGTTGGCCTCCGTCATTATATATTGAACGGAGGAAAAAGCTTCTGTAACAGTTGGTCGGTAGTAAAAAGTCATAGCAAAACCAGTAGCAACCTGTACTAAAAAACAAGTAAGTGTAATTCCCCCTAAACAATAAAATATGTTGACATGAGGAGGAACATATTTACTAGTTATATCATCCGCAATTGCCTGAATCTCAAGACGTTCCTCAAACCAATCATATACTTTATTGAGATAGGTAACTAGCCCGACTCCCCCTCCGAGAACCGTATATGAAAATTTCATCTCGTACGGCTCAAGCAGAAACACACAAATTTTCAACGGATATTAGAAAAAAAAAAAGGTTCAAAACTTCATGAGCCACGGGATTGGATCAATTTGCCTTGAAGATATTAAATAAGAAAAATCCAGAATTTCTTCTTTGTGATGATAATGCCAAAAAATCTCAAGTTGGCTCATCTGTCTTTCCCTTATGTTGATCATTAGGGGCCTCTTGACTTTTCTCTTCCCTATTTTTTTTTTATTTATAGTGGTTTTCTAATAGAAATTATCTTGTTGTGATCCTATGAGTTAGTTCAATTAAAACCTTAGATTCATACTAGAGCCACGATGATTGAGTCTCAAGCTAACCAAAAGGCAAGGGTTCTTCGAATAAGAACCGCTTGATGATCATTTATTGAATTGGTGTAATGACTCGACAAAAGCGAGAGAAAAAAAAGCTGTCTTTTGGGCAAACAAAATCGGAAGGAAGAAAAATTCTTTTTTTTATTAAGAACTACTTGAATTTTTTTTTCAGTCTGGTTGCGAGGTCTAAATAGTGAGTATGAATCATAGTTCCATTTTTTTTTTTCTTGATCCACTCTATGTATTTCGTGTTCCAGATACTAGAATAAATAATATAATATCCGACGAATTAAGAATCATCTTGATAGAGAGAACAGGCCTTTTCTATGTATTATCAATAGGATCAATTCTAACAAGTCACACACTCATATTCCAGAGATACCAAAACAAAAAAATCCACGGTCGAACTACCAGAATGTATAGAAATGTGGAGCTTAAAGCAGAAAGGCCCTTTTTTGGATGGAAAAACTATGACTTCATAGTTTTAGTTAGTAGAAACCTAATTCATTAAAATTCCGTCCAGTAAAACAGAAGAATTATAAATTTCTAAAATGATAGATAGGAATATCGCGAATAAAGCCATTGCAACCCCCATAAAAGGAGTAGTCCCCCAACCCGGAGCTACTTTCCCATATTCCGAATTCAAGGGTTTCAATAAACTACCTGCGCCAGTTCGTTTTGGCCTAGGTCTAGAACTATCTTCAACGGTTTGTGTAGCCATAAATTCTATTTAATCATTGGTGTTGACTTTGTATACTATTCCGTTGTAGTTGTAAATACACGATCTTTTCATAGATCCATTGTAATCTTGAAATTCTAGAAAAATGGAAACAGCAACTTTAGTCGCCATCTTCATATCTGGTTTACTTGTAAGCTTTACTGGGTATGCCTTATATACCGCGTTTGGGCAACCCTCTCAACAATTAAGAGATCCATTCGAAGAACATGGGGACTAATTGAAGTAAGAAGTCTCCCATCTGGGAGACTTCTTACTTCAATTAAATTATTTCATTTTTTAGTCGGAACCTTAGGCGGTTCTCGGAAGAAGATAGCGAAAAAAATTATCCCTAAAGTCGAAACTAAAAGGAACGTATAAACCAATGCTTCCATAGATTCGATCGTGGTTTATTTACAATTATAACTTCCACACCTATTCACTTGTCATTTGGGATCATTTCCCATATAAAAAAGAAAAAGAGTCAAAGAAAGGACAGGAGATGTTTCCCATGTCAAATCAAAAAAGAGAGGTGAAAAATACCATAGCAATGCGGTATCAGACTGTCTGTCTCCTTGTAGTTGGATCCCCAACTTTTTGGAATGTTCCAAATTCCACTTGAGCATCCAAGTCTGGATCAATACCAGCAAAAACATCTCGGAATAAGGTTCGAGCGCCATGCCAAATGTGTCCGAAAAAGAAGAGCAAAGCAAAAGTAGCATGACCAAAAGTGAACCAACCCCTTGGACTGCTCCGAAAAACACCATCTGATTTCAAAGTAGCTCGATCTAATTCAAAAATTTCTCCTAATTGGGCACGCCTCGCATATTTTTTTACAGTAGCAGGATCAGAATAACTTACTCCATTAAGTTCGCCCCCATAGAACTCCACTGTTACGCCTACTTGTTCAACGCTATATTTGGATTCTGCTCTTCTAAAAGGAACGTCTGCTCTCACAATTCCCTCTTCATCTACCAAAACTACCGGAAATGTTTCAAAAAAAGTAGGCATACGACGTACAAAAAGCTCGCGCCCTTCTTTATCTCTAAAGACGGGATGTCCTAACCATCCAACAGCTATTCCATCCCCATTGTCCATTGAGCCTGCTCTGAATAATCCTCCCTTTGCCGGATTATTACCAATATAATCATAAAAAGCTAATTTTTCGGGAATCTTAGACCAAGCTTCTGATAAACTAAGATTTTCGGCTAACCCATCGCTAACTCTTCGATATATTTCTTGCTGAAAGTATCCCTGATCCCACTGATAACGAGTAGGCCCAAATAATTCGATTGGGGTAGTTGCCGATCCATACCACATAGTTCCGGCAACTACGAAAGCTGCAAAAAAAACAGCAGCGATACTACTGGAAAGTACAGTTTCAATATTGCCCATACGTAATCCTTTGTATAGACGTTGAGGCGGGCGGACACTAAGATGGAATAGGCCCGCTAATATGCCCAATGTACCCGCAGCAATATGATGCGAAGCTATTCCTCCCGGAACGAAAGGATCAAAACCTTCTGCACCCCACGCAGGATTTACCGCTTGTACTTTTCCAGTTAGTCCATAAGGATCGGATACCCATATCCCAGGACCATACAAACCGGTTACATGAAATGCACCAAAGCCAAAACAAGCCACCCCTGCAAGAAATAAATGAATTCCAAAGATCTTGGGCAAATCCAAAGAGGGTTTTCCCGTCCGCTCATCACAGAATATTTCTAGGTCCCAATATACCCAATGCCAGATAGCTGCCAAGAAACACAAGCCAGAAAACACAATATGTGCACCTGCCACACCTTCATAACTCCAAATACCCGGATTTGTTATAGTTCCTCCTGAAATACTCCAACCCCCCCACGAATTGGTTATTCCTAAACGAGTCATGAAGGGAATGACGAACATACCCTGTCTCCACATTGGATCCAGAACAGGATCAGAGGGATCAAAAACCGCTAATTCGTATAAAGCCATCGAGCCAGCCCAACCAGAAACTAGAGCTGTATGCATTATATGCACCGAAAGCAATCGACCCGGATCATTCAATACGACAGTATGAACACGATACCAAGGCAAACCCATGGAAATACCCCTTTAGCAAAGAAAAATAGACACGATGTCGTTTTATTTTATCGCATTGGAAAAGACTATCCATATCCTATGTACCTAACCCTTTTAGGGGATTCTGTATCAGAAAGCGTGAATATTTATTTCATTCCATTAAAAATAAGAAGCCAATTCTGTTTGTAAGAAGAAAGAGAAGCAGATCTATTCTATACTCGATAAGTGCCAATATGCAATGGGTAACTTGGGCTATTTCAAAAAACGAAGAATAGATCCCTAACCCCTCTTTGTTTATCATTCGAATCACAGATTCCTTTTTCTTTATTCAATCTGTCTTACCTTCCTTATATGTATAATTTTTCAATCTATGTATCATTTCAATCTATGTATTAATAGAATCTATAGTATTCTTATAGAATAAGAAAAAAAATGAAGATAATAAACTGCAGATTCTTTCTTTCTCTTCCATTCTTAAGTTTCCATATTAAAGTGTAGTTTTCTTACTTAAATTTAATAATATTAATCTAATATGCCCATTGGTGTTCCAAAAGTACCTTACCGGATTCCCGGAGATGAAGAAGCGACTTGGGTTGACTTATACAATGTTATGTATCGAGAAAGGACACTTTTTTTAGGTCAAGAGATTCGTTGCGAGATCACGAATCATATTACAGGTCTCATGGTATATCTCAGTATAGAAGATGGAATTAGCGATATTTTTTTGTTTATAAACTCCCCTGGGGGATGGCTAATCTCAGGAATGGCGATTTTTGATACGATGCAAACGGTGACACCAGATATATATACAATATGCCTCGGAATAGCCGCGTCCATGGCCTCCTTCATTCTGCTTGGAGGAGAACCTACTAAGCGTATAGCATTCCCTCACGCTAGAATTATGCTTCACCAACCTGCTAGTGCTTATTATCGGGCAAGGACACCAGAATTTTTACTAGAAGTGGAAGAGTTACACAAAGTTCGCGAAATGATCACAAGGGTTTATGCACTAAGAACAGGCAAGCCTTTTTGGGTTGTATCCGAAGACATGGAAAGGGATGTTTTTATGTCAGCAGACGAAGCCAAAGCTTATGGACTTGTCGATATTGTAGGGGATGAAATGATTGACGAGCACTGCGATACTGATCCAGTATGGTTTCCAGAAATGTTTAAGGATTGGTAGTGGCTGAATTTCTTGTAAATTTATTTCAAACCTAAATTCGGGTTTTATGCGATTTTTTAGAAAATAGAAATACTTCATGATGATGAATCATCAGGTTAAGATCGATCTAAACCAATCCATTTTTTTCTATATACATACGACATGCCAACGGTTAAACAACTTATTAGAAATGCAAGACAGCCAATACGAAATGCTAGAAAAACGCCCGCGCTTAAGGGATGTCCTCAGCGTCGAGGAACATGTGCTAGGGTGTATGTGCGACTCGTTCAGATCATGAGTTCAAACAAATAAGACAAATTTGGAAGTATCCATGATCGGTACCAATGAATAGGATAGAGAAGCTCTATCTTAGATTTTTACGGTATATGGAATTTATGGTTTTCTTTGGTGCAAATCCAATCATCTACATTGGAAGAAGCAATCCCCCCATTGATAGCAAATGGTTATCCATTAAGCGGAGGAAATAGTAATAAAAAGAAAAGGCTTATGCTCCTTTATCTTAAAAGAACGGACTAAAGGGTCAGCTACTTAGCCAACTTTCATAATTAAATACCGTCACTGTATGAATAACTCTTATTTATTGTGAAAAGAGCTATTTACTCTATAATGGATAGGTAGAGCCAAAGAATGTGAATTATACAAGTTCACAATATCTTTTGATAAAAGAAAGGGCTCCGGTGTATAGAGAGGGCCTCACCGTTTAAAAGGAAACCATAGAAACGATGGAACCCACTGTTTTTTTAGTATCGTTAGAATTTGTTATTTCTATACGAAATAACTGAAGGGGATAGAATAAAAAATCGTGGTTGGGAAGGTTATAGTAGCAAAAGCCATTGGAATTAATATTTTATATATCGGAATAATCCGTTTTGTTATTAATGGGAAAAAGAGCGGTTAAAAGAAGAGAAATCATTAGTTATTCATTAAGGTTAATTTGATTCAATGACCAGAGTTCCGCGAGGATATATAGCTCGGAGACGACGAACAAAAATGCGTTCATTTGCCTCAAACTTTAGAGGGGCTCATTTAAGACTTAATCGAATGATTACTCAACAAGTAAGAAGAGCTTTTGTTTCTTCTCATCGAGATAGAGGCAGGCAAAAGAGGGATTTTCGTCGTTTGTGGATCACTCGGATAAACGCAGCAACACGCATATATAAAGTATTCGATAGTTATAGTAAATTAATACACAATCTGTACAAAAAGGAATTGATTCTTAATCGTAAAATGCTTGCACAAGTAGCTGTATTAAATCCAAATAATCTTTACACGATTTCCAATAAAATAAAGACCATCAATTAAAAGGATAAAAAAGTAATATACAGGAATAATTAAAACCAAATTCCCGGAGAGGGAACTCCGGGAAGATACAATAAATTAAGATTAAGTGGTAGGAATCAACAAGCATGTTGCAATAAATAAAAAAACTATTTCTTTTTTCCCATTTTTCTTTCTTTTCTTAGAACAAACACAAGAATCTAAACTGGATTACTTTCTTTATATATGAGTCTGACCCTTTTGAATAAAACATCAACAATCGGAACTTAAGCTCCGATTGTTGTTTCTTAAATTCTGGTTGGAGTTTCTTAAATTTCGATTGGAATTGAACTTTTGTGTTAATTGAGGAATATGTCTATTTTTTCTGTGTCTAGGACCAGTAATTATTGAAATTGACTGGGCTTGAAATTGCTTCTCATTCTCATAGTTACGAAATGGTAAGAAAGATAAAATACGAGCCTGTTTTATAGCAAGAGTAATTAATCTTTGTTGTTTCAAGGTTAACCTATTTATTCGTCTGGATAATATTTTTCCTTGTTCACTAATAAATCGATTAATTAAACTCATGTTTCTATAATCAATTCGATCCCCCGGACCAATTCGGGAACGCCTACGAAAAGTTTGTTTGGATTTACGAAAAGGTTGTTTGAATTTACGAAAAGGTTGCTTGGATTTATGAAAAGTTTGTTTGGATTTACGAAAAGGTTGCTTAGATTTACGAAAAGGTTGTTTAGATATATACATGATTTATTCCTTATTTAAAAATTTGAAAAAAAAAAATGGATTTCTTTATTTTATTAATTTTGGATCCAGAAGAAGTAGTCCTTCTTTGGTCCATATATTATTTCATTCATATACTATATATAAAAAAACCTCTATACATATGAAATAATATCTACCTAAAATCAGATGATTTGTATTTTGTATTCTATCTATGTTCTTAATATTAAATAAGAAGTTCTTACTCTTTCTGTTCTTTAGATTTAGAAAAATCAAAAATACGATTCTCCTATTTCTTTATTTCATTATGAGTCGTATGCTTGCGGCAATAACGACAAAATTTTCTTAATTCTAATTGTCCGGGTGTATTGTGGCGATTCTTTTGAGTACTATATCTAGAAATCCCCGTCGATTCCTTATTGGTACCCTTTCGAACACAACTGATACATTCCAAAATCACTCTGATTCTAACATCTTTGCCCTTGCCCATGAACCTCCTTTTTGGATCGACTTAACTTAATTCTTATACCTGTTCTTTTATTCTTCTATATTGGAATTGGATCCGAAAAAGAAGAATAAAATCCAATAGAATACAAAATTTTTGAAATTTGTAAATTAAGTAATAAAAAATGAAGAAATAATTAAAGAATACAATCCTTGTCGAATTAGCAAGGATTTTGCTTCGAAATCCTTAGCAAGCCTGGCTCTAGCCTCTTTCTATGCTCGGATTTGTGAGGCCTGACTTAGCTTGTATACGGCTTTTAATTAAATTTATGTTTTCTTCCAAAATGAGATTTACCAAATTTTTCATGACTCTTAGGTTCAACCCAATCCATCTTTTCTTTCTTTTTGCTTCGTATACTAAAAAAGGATTGAAGAAAAATTTTCGGCATGTCACGAAGAATTCTATATCTCGCACAGGAATAACTAGAATTAAAAAAAAGGGAATGACAAAGCATCTGGGAATAAACGATTAATTTCTATCAATAAACCTGCTAAAGCCCCAAACCATAGAGTACTTAGCACGGGTGCTACAGAGAGGTATGTTTTTATATCCCGCATTGAAAATCCTCCTTCCTTATTGGAATACATATATGATCAGATACTCTTGCCCAAGATCGTTTGTATTTCTTTAGGCGAGATTCCTAACTAAAAAACAGAATAAATATTCTATGTATATATAGAATGAACCATATAGTAGAATGAACCATATAGACGAGATTTGCCTATCCCTAAAAAAGAAAAAGATGACCCCTTCTTCCTATACATTACTAAGGAATAGTAATCTTTCTTTTATAGTTGAAATTCAACTGGATTTTAGATATATACCCTTCCTTGATTATATGAGACCAAAAACAAGAAATGACAAGAAAGTTCTATATAGATAGAGAAATAGACGAAAATTACGATGTGGAAAACAAGAAAGGAATTGTGTACAATGGCATTGTACAACAATTTGGAAAAGGGATGTAGCGCAGCTTGGTAGCGCGTTTGTTTTGGGTACAAAATGTCACAGGTTCAAATCCTGTCATCCCTACCTATTACTTCTCTCTTCTTTATGGGCAGTAGCGGGGAGATCGGGATATAACTTGAATTTGTGGATACTATACGTACGTGAGACACGTTAGGAGTAGAAAAGTATTTTCTTTTTGAAAGCGCTCTTAGTTCAGTTTGGTAGAACGCGGGTCTCCAAAACCCGATGTCGTAGGTTCAAATCCTACAGAGCGTGATTCCATCTATCTTATGTCGAAACAGATTAAAATAACTTAAAAAAACAAAGTCGAATTACAACCCCAATTTGACCCCCTCTCTGGTCTGGAGGAGGTCAATCAAAAAATAAATATTACTCAATCAAAGATCCAACTGATCCCCACGCCTGTATTGCAAATACGCAGTCACGAATAATCCCGCTAAAGTAATAGGAATTAGGCCTAAGACGATTCCAAATAGAAAAACTTCAATCATTTCGATTTGTTCGAGGGAATAAAAAAAGAGGTACGATCTATCTCTAAATAATAGTCTAAATTATCCACGAATCTCAATGACCAAGAAAAGAATTGGTAATTAGTGTGGAAAAGAGTCCTATAATACCGGGAACCTAAAGGAAAGATTCGTATTTTCTGACTTATTCATTCAAAAAATCATTTCAAATAAGACGTATCTTGTTCAAGCCAATAAATAGAGCTGGGGTTATAGTTAAAGCAGCCAGTAGAAAACCGAAATAACTAGTTATAGTAAGCATGAAGGGGTTAAATTCCATTTTTTTTCCTACACTACATATGTTGGTAAAGCACTTACCTAAGTTATGGAAAATTCATAATTCATCGGTTATTTTAGATAATACTAAAAAACAAGATAGAGCGAGATACAGAAGTGTAAAAGAAAATCGATTCATCAGATGGGACATAAGTCCCTAATTCCGAATCAAGAGATTTATTGTGGAATCTGTGAATTAAGTAAAGTAATAATATTAAGAACTGGATCATCTAAACCCATACCCATTGAAAAATGAAAATGGAATTTGAAAAAAGTTCTTTCTATTTCAGATTATTTCTTTTTCAATAGGATTTAATCCTCTTTTTGGAGCAAATGGTCGTCCCCTATTCCTTCTTATTTTAACTCATTGTATTCCATATGGAATAAGAGGAGAAGAAAACCATTCTACGACTCCCAAAGGCCCCCTGAAAAAGGGAAAGCTCTTCCTTGAATTTACTTTATTTTTATTTATTCATTTTTCGAACCCCAAACAAAGTTGAT